TACACCAACTCTACAAGGTTGCTTAGTAAAATTAATACTCCTCCAATAACATTTAATATAGAAATTACAATTACAGCCTTTTTTCTAGTAACAATATCAATTCCCCTATTATTATTTTTAAAAAAATTTAAAAAAAAGGAAAAAAATAGTCTTAAATAATAAAACAACCTTATAAGCGAGCCTAAAATAAGCAAAAAAAGAATAAAAGACAATGATCTCCTACTACCTACAAATACAACTAATCACTTAGAAACAAACCCCAAAAGCGGAGGCAGTCCAGAAATAGACAACAAAAGTAATATAACTACCAACTGATACACCCCAAAATGCTTAAGTCTACTTACATTCTTTATGATATTAGAATCTTTTAACCATAAACTCATAAATAGAGACGAAGTAATACATAAATAAATAAATAAATACAACTTTATACATCACTCCCTGTGCAGTATAGCAAAAATTATTCATCCTAAATGCCCAATAGATGAATAAGCCAAAAGCGACCGAATTTGTGTCTGATTTAAACCTCCTGCTCCTCCAACTAAGGCACTTCCTGCACTTATAATACAAAATAGAACAACAAGTCCTTGCCTTTCACTTAATTCACATAGAGAAAGAAGCAAAAACAACGGAGCCAGCTTTTGCCAAGTTGCTAGCAGCATACAAGGAACTCAAGAAAGGCCAGCTATAACCCTAGGTACTCAATAATGAAAAGGAAACACTCCTAATTTTACTGACAACCCCCTTACTAGGGCACAAAGACCTATTGTCCCGCCTATACCTCCAGAAATCATTTCCCACCTGAAAGAAGTTCTAAACCCTAGAAGGCTTCCAAAAATCAATAAACTAGATCCTAATGCCTGAACAATAAAATACTTAACAGCGGACTCTCTCTCTGAAATTTTTTTTTGGTAAATTAATATAGGCAAAAACCCAATTAAATTTATCTCTAAACCAGCTCAAATCCCTAATCAATGTACAGAAGAAAGAGATAGCAGGGTCCCAAACCCTATAACAGATAAAAACATCAACCCAAACGGAAGGCTCGAAAACATAAGAAGAGGGATATAATCGAATTACCCAAAGCAAAGTTAGCAGCCCTGCTTTACTCCAAGTCTCTTCTTCATTTCTTATTATTGAGCTCAATCTAATGATCCTTCATTCCACTCATGAAAAAGCCCGATAACAAGAATTATCAAAAATGTAAACAAACCAATAATTAACCCTAACGATATCTCCCCACTAAGTCTTACTAAAATTGGAAAAAGCAAAACAATCTCGATATCAAAAATCAAAAAAATAATTGCCAATAAAAAGAAACGAAGAGAAAATGGCAAACGAGCCGACTTAACTGGATCAAACCCACACTCAAAAGGAGAGCTCTTCTCCCGGTCTTCATTTGCCCGCTTAGACAAAACCCAACCCAACACTATTACAACAACGGAAATAATTAAAGCCAAGACACTCCTATAAAATCTACTTATCATTACATAGCACTAGAGATACTTCTTTAATCCCATATTAATCAACATCAATGATTTCCGTTCATCCGGCGTAGTACTATTTTTCTAAACGAGTAATTCATACATTACAGTCTCCTAATTAACAGCTAGGCGCCTCTTTTTGGCTTTCATTTATATTTTCTATTAAAGTACAAAAAGGGACTTTCACCCCCAAAATCTGATCCGAAGCCAGATGCAAATTTCTCGCTTTTTATACATAAAATTTTCAATTTGACCTAGAAGCCAATAGGCTCATTGCCTGAATGCAAGCCAGGTCTTTTAATTTAAAGTACCAAGTCATTACTCCTAGAAGCATTTTTACACATGCTGTTTCTAGATTAAAAGTCTAGCACTTTAACTCAGTCATCTAGGAAAGTATTCTCTATTATATTTAAACCTAACATCCTCATCAATAAATAGACAAATATAAGAAAAGCCATACTACATCTACAAAATGTCAATACCAAGCAGCTGCCTCAAACCCAAAATGATGCCCTGTAGAAAAATGTTGGAGCCAAGCCCGCACTAAACAAACTAACAGAAAAGTTCTTCCAATAAGAACGTGTAAACCATGAAATCCAGTTGCTACAAAAAAGCTAGACCCATAAGCACCATCTGCAATAGTAAATGAAGCTTCATAATACTCCCCTGCTTGCAAGAAAGTAAAATAAACCCCTAAAACCACAGTTGCAACGAGACCTTGCAATCCACCAGGACCGTCTCCTTCCATTAAACTATGGTGGGCTCATGTTACAGTTACCCCAGAAGCTAATAGAACCCCAGTATTAAGTAAGGGCACTTCAAAAGGATTTAAAGGAACAATTCCAGTAGGAGGTCAACACGACCCTAATTCCGTTCTAGGAGCCAGCCTCCTATGAAAATAAGCCCAAAAGAAAGCAAAGAAGAAACAAACCTCTGAAACAATAAAAAGAATTATACCTCAACGAAGCCCTTTGGACACTTTAATACTATGATATCCTTGAAAAGTAGCCTCTCGAATAACATCTCGTCATCATTGAATTATAGTAATCCCAATCAACAGAAGACCCATTCCAGCTCTTACGAAACCATAGCCATGAAATCATCCAGCCAACCCCGAAGTTAAAAAAAGAGCGCCCATTGAACCTGTAAGTGGTCAGGGACTAAACTCAACTAAATGAAACGGATTTCGTGCCATATCCTGATACCCATTTGATTACCTAAAAACCATCAAGTATCCATCAAAAAATCAATCACTTTTGGTCAAAAACCGACAAATACCCCTAAAATTTTAGGGGTATTTGTCGGTTTTTGACCAAAAGTGATTGATTTTTTGATGGATACTAAAATAGGAAGTAAATATTTGCTACTTCGAAACAAAAGCTGTTACCTTAGCATCTTCAGTGCTATGCTCTTAATTAAGCTATCAAAGTTAATATAAAAGCAGTTGTGAAAAAAACAGAAGTCTTAACAGGGACAATATAACGAAGAAATTGAATGATTTTATCTGTACATTCTGGTTGTTTAATGAAAAGTTTGAGGCTACGGTAAAAGCTCCTTGCCCTCCAACCACTTCGAGTCATCCTATGTCAATTGATTTTATCATATTAGTTCCAACTTTTATTGATATTTCCGTAAGAGGTTGAGCTGAGATTGGTGCAAGAAATCATATGGTTGAGAAAAAAAATTTTGGTTTATTTATTTCTTTCTGCTCACGAGAGTCATCTCATAGAATAAATGCGAAAAAAAGACCTGAAAGAATCACTACCACTGTAAGTATTTTAAGATGAAATGGTAAAATAAAGAGACACGATGAAAAAGGTGTAAAAACGACTTGAAAAAATAAGCCTCTTAATACGGCTGCTAGAGTTAAAATAGTAATAGCCCAGTTAACATAGGGATCTACATCTTGTTTGGTGTGTTGTGATCTATTTTTTATTGGACTTCACAAACAGGAAGCGGAGAGTCGTATCGAATAGGCTCTAGTTATTCCTGTTGCTAAAAAAATTAGTAAAATTATAACAAAACTAACGGGTCTAGAAAGTGACAGCTCTAAAATTAGGTCTTTAGAATAAAAGCCGCTTAGGAAAGGTGCGCCGCATAAGGAGAGGTTTGCAACATTCATGCAAGTGACGGTCAGTGGAAGTTGGGAAAATAATGAACCTATATATCGAATATCTTGGTTATTAGCTCTGTTATGAATAATTATTCCAGCACATAAAAACAATAAGGCCTTGAATAAAGCATGGGTATAAAGATGGAAAAGTGCTAAAAAAGGTATAGATATTGCCAGGCTTATTATTATAACACCCAGCTGCCTAAGTGTTGATAACGCAATAATTTTCTTAAGATCGTTTTCGCAATTTGCACCAATACCTGCTATTAGCAGAGTTAAGACAGAAATAAATAGTAAACCAGTCTTAAATCCTTGAAACTTTTCTAGGAAGGGGAAAAAGCGAATTAATAAATATACTCCCGCTGTCACTAGGGTGGAAGAATGGACTAAGGCTGATACTGGTGTGGGAGCGGCTATTGCCGCTGGAAGCCATCTTGAAAACGGGATTTGGGCTCTCTTTGTCATCCCTGCGATGGTAATGGTTAAAGCAAGCCAAGCTCTTAGATGAAAATCTCAAATAGAAATAATTAGTCAGTGTCCTTGAAGAACTAGGAGCCCGATAGAAATTAAAATTATGACGTCACCAATTCGATTAGCTAATACGGTAATTATCCCTGCTCCTAGGGATTTTATATTTTGATAATAAATCACTAAGGCAAAAGACACAATACCTAACCCATCTCAACCTAAGAGTAATGCTGGTAGCCTGGGAATAAAAACTAACAAATTCATAGATAAAACAAATAAGATTACCAACCAGGTAAAGCGTTTTAAAAAGGGGTCGTGGGATATATAGCTGGAAGAGAATAATATGACGCAACCTGAAATTAAACATACAATATTTCTAAACCTGAGGCTTACTGAATCTAAAATTATAATGAATGTTAAATAGCAAGACCTGGCTTGTGAAATAGATCATTCTAAAATAATACTATTAGAGGTTAAAAAGAAAGTCAGGGTTACCGGAAGTAGAACGGCCCTATAGACTATAAGAAAAATTGAACTAATTGAAGAAGCTTTTAGGTTATTCATGGTTAAGTAGGAGCTAATCCTTTTTTCAAATCCACAGGCTGACGTTTTAGACTTAAACTAACTTAACTAAGCTCATATAGAAAGAAGTTCACCCTTTAAAATCAATAAGTTGGCCGGTATTCAGTGTAAAAGTAAAACTAAAAAGGTTGGAGACTTGATTAAAATAAAGGGTTTAATAAATTTTGGGCTACCGCCATGATGAATAGAAGTGTAAAGATATATACTATAAAGAGCTGAAAGAAAGCTTATAAAGGCCAGCGGTAATAAACAATAAGAAGAAGAAAAAATTACAGCTGGAAAGATTATAATCTCCCCTAGTAAATTGATTCTAGGCGGCGCGGCCATATTGATAATACAAAAAAGAAATCATCATATAGCTAAAAAAGGTAGAAATATGAGTATTCCCTTGTTTAATAATAGACTTCGTGTTTGAGTTTTTTCATATGTATAGTTAGCTAGTGCAAATAAGGCCGAGGAACAAAATCCATGAGACAACATTAAAATTAGTGCTCCACTCCATCCTCAAGATCTATTAGAAAAAGCTCCAGCTAATATAAGGGATATATGACCAACAGACGAATAAGCAATTAAAGATTTTAGGTCTACCTGCCGAAAACAAATAATTCTTGTAATCATACCGCCCCATATTGCAACAGAAAACAGAATAGTAAATCTATGTAATGGAATAAAGTTGAAATATTGGAAGAAACGAAGAATCCCATAACCTCCTAATTTTAATAATACAGCTGCTAAAACTATAGAGCCGGCTACAGGCGCTTCTACATGAGCCTTAGGTAGCCATAGATGTACTGAAAATATAGGAAGTTTTACTAAAAAAGCTGCAAAAACAAGGACACTTAAAAGACCTCATTGTCATGTATTTTCAGGAAAAATAGCGTATAGACGTAAGGTTCTGCTAACTAATATTTGACTACAGAGAATTTTATGTCCTGCTCATAAAATACAGAATAATAAAGGAAGAGAAGCAGCGACAGTGTAAATCATTATATATATCCCAGCCTGAAGTCGTTCCGGTTGATATCCCCATCCTAAAATCAATATTAGAGTAGGAATTAAGGATGCTTCAAATAAGAAATAGAACAATAAACTATTTGAACATAAAAATGTTAGTACTAAAATTAGGTTTATGCTTATGATCAGCCGTGAAAAAATAGTATCATTGTTCTTATTTACCTTGATCGAATTTTGCCTAGCAAGTATTATTATTAAGGAAATTCATAGAGTTAAAGAAATTAAAGCAAGAGATATTGAATCATAATTTATTAAATATCTTAGCCTTTCGTAAGAAAAAAAAGGACTAAACAAGTGTATTAGGGAAAGCACTCTTAACAAAGCAAGAGATCATGTTTTTAAATATCAAGATCATTTTCTTTCAAAGAACGAAAAAATCAACAAAATAAAAAAATTTGATAATAAAATACCTAACATTTATGTATAGAAAATCTAGAGACGTAATCATTACCTTCGGCACGAATAATTGCTACAAGGATAGCCAATCCTAAGCTAGCTTCACAAGCTCCTAAAGTAATCAAGATTAAAGAGGACTCACCTATTAACGTAATGTTTCTAGATATTGAAAATATTAATACAAATAAACTTATTGTTATAGCCTCTAATCTTAAAAGAATTCTTAACAAATGTTTATACTGTAAAGAAAGGGTTAACATAGATACTAAAACTCCAAAAACTCTCAACATAGTTAAATGAAATGTTCTCATTTCTTATTAAAATAAGCAATAATAGCTTAAGTAAAAAGCCTTGGTCTTGTAAGTCAAAGATGAATTTAAATATTCTTATTGCTTAAATTATTCAGGTTGTGAAGTGAATCGAACACTTTTAGTTTGTTTTCAAGACAAACTGCCCCCAGGGAACAACCACTGATACTTGTGTTAATAATCTAAAATACTATCTCATGCTTTTTGTACTAGAGGATTAAGAATGAAATAAAAGAAATATAAGCCTGTAAAAATTTGACCAATTTGCTCGTATGGGGTTTCTACAGGACATCTCCCAATCCATGTAAGGATAAAGAAAATACCAATATATGTTCAAAATAAGATCTGATTTACAGGATAATATGCCATAGACCGAAACTTTCTCTGGTGAGAAAATGGTAAAATAAACAACACCAGAATTGAACCCACTAACCCAATTACCCCTCCTAATTTATTAGGAATCGATCGTAAAATTGCATATGCAAAGAGAAAGTATCATTCTGGTTGGATGTGCACTGGGGTAACTAATGGATTAGCAGGAATAAAGTTTTCAGGATCAGTTAACAACTGAGGGGAGAATAAAGCTAGTATTGAAAGTAAAAAAATTACAACAAGGAAGCCAACTAGATCTTTAAAAGTATAATATGAATGGAATGGGATCTTTTCTCCGTCTCTATTTAACCCTAAAGGGTTATTAGATCCGGTTTCATGAAGAAACAATATGTGTAAAATAGCTAAGCCGGCAATGGCAAAGGGAAGAAGAAAATGTAGAGCAAAGAATCGAGTTAAAGTTGCATTGTCTACTGCAAAGCCTCCTCATACCCATTCTACTAATATTTTTCCAATGTAGGGGACGGCAGATAAAAGGTTAGTAATTACAGTAGCACCCCAGAAAGACATTTGACCTCACGGGAGCACATAACCAAGAAATGCAGTGGCCATGGTTAAAATAAGTAAAATCACACCAATATTTCATGTGTGAAGCTGTAAATAAGATCCATAATACATCCCTCGTCCAACATGTAGGTAGATACAAATGAAGAATCAAGAAGCTCCGTTAGCATGTAGGGCTCGAAGCAATCAGCCATAAGTTACATCTCGTCTAATATGAATTACAGACCTAAAAGCTAAATCTACATGTGCTGTATAGTGTATAGCTAAAAAAAGACCGGTTACAATTTGAATTACTAAACATAAACCTAATAACGATCCAAAATTTCATCAGACCGACAGGTTTGAAGGAGCAGGTAGATCAACAAAGGCCCCATTTACAACTTTTAAAACTGGATGAACTTTTCGTAAAGGTCTTCGCATATAAAATTTAACATTTAGGTTCTGAATGGTCGGAGAGAGGCCTGCTGATAATAACAAATTTTTGCCACCACGATTAAATTGATTAATAATACTATACCTAATCCAATTAAAACCGAAATTATGTAGGGGGAAATCAGCTCAACTCCGTATACTTTTAAGTACATAAATTTTCTAAAAAAAGATTCAAATCTAAGATAAGAGGAGTCTTTAAAGAAACAAAAGTAAAATAGTACAAATAAGATAGGAAGAAAAGAAATAAGGCTAATAAGAGGGGCCAGCCCCCCAAATAAAACATTAGGAGATAGGGCTGCAACATACGCAAATATAACTAAAAGTCCTCCTACATAAATTAAGAACAAAATATAACCGTATCAAGCTGAAACTGTTATACCTCTAACTAGACATATAAATAGTGTAGATATTATAATAATTAAGCCTAAACTCAAAGGTTGCCTTATTATAGGGAGAATAAGAAGAGTGGAAAAAGTTAAGGCAATAATAAATAATCTGCTCATTCAGGATGCAGGTATTCACCCGGTTTTTAGCTTCCAATGCAAATGTTTTATTTAAACTACAATCCTGCTTTAATAAAGAAAGTTAAAACCCAATAGTGATGCAATTATTAATGAACAGAGAGCGACGGGGAGAAAAGCTTTTCAAGTGAGGCCTATTAAAAGATCATAACGAAACCGAGGATATCTTCCTCGAACCCAAATAAAAGCGAAAGCAAAGAAAAGAACTTTAAATATAAAACCTAAATCTCTTTCAATAATAATAAAGGAACTACCCCCAAAAAATAAAAGAGAAGTGAACAACCTTATAACCAAAATGTTTGCATATTCAGCTAGGAAAATCAAAGCAAAACCAGCGGCTCCATATTCAATATTAAAACCGGATACAAGTTCTGATTCTCCTTCTGCAAAATCAAAAGGAGCTCGGTTAGTTTCTGCAACACAGGTTGTAAATCACACAAGGGAGATTGGTAATATTAAAACCCTAAATCACACTATTTCTTGGGACTCTTTAATTTCAATAAAATTAAACCTTCCTACCAAAAACAACGGAAACAATAAAATTAAAGCTATGCTAACTTCATAAGAAATAGTTTGTGCAATAGCACGAAGACTTCCTAATAAAGCATATTTAGAGTTGGAAGCCCATCCGGCCAAAAGGGTACCATAAACATTTATACCAGATACACACAAAAAGAAAAGAATTCCGGATTTAAAGTAAGAAAGCGAGTACAAGCTAGGATAAAGTTGTCATAATAATAAGGCTAAAATAAAACTAAATACTGGAGCTACAAAGTATAAAGAACGATTAGCTCTCGTTGGCTTTGCAATTTCTTTGGTTAATAGCTTAGCAGCATCCGCAATAGGCTGCGGTAATCCTATTATGCCTACTTTATTAGGTCCCTTTCGAAGCTGAATATACCTCAGCCCTTTTCGTTCCAATAAAGTAAAAAAAGCGACCGCTAGTAAAATGCACACATAAGTAAATAAACAAGAAATAATTGTTAAATACATTATAAAGGAAAGAATTTTCATCTTTATTTTTAGGGCTTAAACCTAATGCACTTAATCTGCCACCTTTATCTTTTGTATCAAATAAAGGATTTTAACCTATGTCTATTGATCCTAAATCAATCGCATAATTCTTTGCTAATTTGATTTCAAAGTTAAATTATATTTAATCTACCCGAAATATATTATACGTTACGCTGGTCCTTTCGTACTAAGCGCAACCAAAAAATATAAAGATAGAAACTGACCTGGCTCACGCCGGTCTGAACTCAGATCACGTAGAATTTTAATGGTCGAACAGACCAACCCTTAAAGACTTCTGCATCTTTAGGATATTCTGGTCCAACATCGAGGTCACAAACCTTTTTTTCGATATGGGCTCTTAAAAAAGATAATGCTGTTATCCCTACGGTAACTAATTCCTTTAATCAAAATGTTTGGATCAACACGGGTGTGACTTAAAATTTAAAGGAGGCTTTATTTGCTCCTCGGTTGCCCCAACCAAAGTATACTTAATGGCTTTTCTTTTATTACTATTGCTTTATTATCAAGTCCACTAATTTTTCTAAAGCTCGATAGGGTCTTCTTGTCTTTTAATGATATCTGGACTTTTTCATCCAAAAATAAAATTCTAGGAAGTCACAAAGAGACAGATATATTCTTGTCAAACCATTCATTCCAGCCTTCAATTATAAGGCAAATGATTATGCTACCTTTGCACGGTCAGAGTACCGCGGCCGTTTAAAACTCACTGGGCAGGTCCGACTTCGTATTTTGAGATCAGCACGAAGCCATGTTTTTGATAAACAGGCAGAATATGTTTTTGCCGAGTTCCTTTTTGTGATTTTACCTAAAAACATCTCATATAAGTCTAAATTTTATTCTATTAATCTGATTTTAATAAATAATCTTAATACTCATCTTAACATAAAATCATTTTACTATTAAGTTATCAAAGTTTCTTTTTTATGATTATTAAAGCAAATTAATCATATTTTTAGTTAAAAATGAATTATAACAAATTCCTCTTTCAGTGGCCATTACTAAACCTATATTTTTTAAAAAATTAGATGCAAACTTCTATATGCCTTCGAGCTTATCCTCGAAAGCTTAAATAAGCTAACATAAACAATTACGATTGCTAACTCGTAATGTTAAGTGTATAGCTCAAGATACTAATATATCTTTAAAAAAGAACTAGCTATCATCTAATGCGAATAAAATTTCATATCTATCCTTAATTCTTAAGAGGTTTTTGCCACAACCAACTTATTCATAAGATCTATAAAACAGAGTAAGGATAGCTCATCAGATTTCGAGATTTCCAATTTAGGATTTAATCTAGTTAAGCCATGATGCAAAAGGTACAAGTTTTAAGCATTTCTAGTTTTTAGTTATGTAATTTCCTTCACAGTACTGTTTCTATGCAAAATATTAACCCTCAATCACCTTTACTAAATCTAACAATGTTTTGTTTATTATTACCATTAAATTTTACGATATATTGGCTGTCGATATTAAACTTAAAGACGATTTACTTCCTAAATATATTTTCAGTGTAAGTGAAATGTATTTTATTATACTACATCTTTCAGCTCAGGAACAATTTCCATTACCCCTACTATGTTACGACTTATCTCATTTTTCAACGAGAGCGACGGGCGATGTGTGCACGTTTCAGAGCCTTATTCATTCTATTTATATAATCAAAATTACTTTCAAGTCCTCCTTCCAGCATTTTATTTAAGATGTTTTTCGTAATTATAAATATATAATTGTAACCCATCCTCTCCCTCTTATTAGCTGCACCTTGATTTGACGTACTAATTAATAAGATTCTCGAGCTAACTACTATATTTTAAGAAGTTACCTGACGACAACGGTATACAGGCTGAACTGCTACAGAGGGTCGGGTTTAGCGCGGATTGTCGATTATGAGACAGGTTCCCCTGAGAGGTCTAAAACACCGCCAAGCTCTTTGAGTTTTAAATTTTTTATTCGTAGTACTCTGGTAAATCTAGATTAAATTTACTACTAAAAATAATGGGGTATCCAATCCCAGTTTCCCTTAAAGTTGTCACAGATTCAGCGTCTTAAATAAATCACACCTGATATAACTTTTAGTATTTAGATTTTACCCCTGTACTAAAGGTCCAATGATCTTATTCTGCCTAACTGTCTTTTTACCAAAAAAAATGACTAAATTCCTTGGTTTAACCGCGGATGCTGGCACCAAATTAACCAAATTTTATTCACTAAGCTAAGACAAGCTTTCACTCTTTTCTTAATCTCCAACACTGGTGTTAATGGGGATTTCAGGACATCGTGTTCACTATAACATCCTAGAAGATCTTGTCTATATAACTTTATGCTAACCTAACTTTTAATCTTCCACCTCATCTCTCTCTACAAAAACCATGTGTATCCCTTAGTGCACGCCATACTTAAAATCAGAGCCAAGTTTTACTACTTTATCATTTAAGTTTTTGCTTACCATCACTTTTGGTTTAAAATAGTAATCATATTTTAATCAAGAGAGTTCTTGAGGTGTAAACTGCACATTAGGTTTTCATCCTAAAGGTATAAAGATGAATTTATCTAGAACAAATCTCTTGAGTATGACTAGTACATTTGCCTTCCAAGCAAAAAGTTTAAATTGATTTAAAAGAGATACCAACACTCATGCTTTATCTAGCGGTGTTAGGGCACTAAGAATTTTGATTTCTTAAGAGAGGTTCAATACCTCCTGATAAGGTCTTAAGTTATAGAAACTACAGGCCTTCAAAGCCTGAAATAAAGAACATTCTTTAGTCCTTGCTCACTGTAGTTTACTTAAAACATCGACTTGCAAAATCGAAAAAGGATTCATATCTCAGTGTGTTTGTTTGATGGCCGAGCCGAAGGCGGTAGACTGTAGATCTACTAACGGAGTTAAGTCTCCTCAACAAATCCCAAATATTGTAAAATAAGCTAAACACTAAGCTTTTGGGTTCATACCCCAAATATGAATGGACTATTCTTTTACAACTTAACTTTATATATAAGTATAAGATATAAAATTACCTAATGGGGATGTTCATCTGAATAAAGGGTAATTAATAAGCAAAAAATATAAGCCTGAATAAGACTAATACCAAATTCAAATACAGTGTACAAAATCTGAATTATCAACAATAAAAGAATGGAGAAGAAAGAAGAAACAAACAGACCTGCCGTAAGGTAGTTCCCGATTAGCGTTAGGACAATATGCCCTGCCCTTATATTGGCTGTTAGTCGTACAGAAAGAGTAATAGGCCGTACCATAATTCTAACTGTCTCGATAAGAACTAAAAAGGGATTTAAAGGGGCAGGAGCTCCCATGGGTAAAAGACCGGCTACTACAGATCCCGGATTATAAACTACAGCTGAAATAATTAAGGATAACCATAAAGGTAACCCTAAAGATAAAGAGACCGCTAAATGCCTTGTTGTTCTAAAAACATAAGGAATTAATCCAGATATATTTATCAGAATCAAGAATAGAAACAAACCAGTTACTAAATTAATAAAACCTCCTATGTTTAAACCAAAAGAACGAAATACCTGAGAGCTAGCGGTATCTTTAAAAGTTCTAATAAAAATATTTCAACGAGGATATGCTATCCAGAAAGAAGAACTAAACAGGACAATCATAATTAATGAGAAAATTCATATTAAAACATACAGCGACATAAAAACTTGGTTATTATCATCAAATGAAGAAAAAATATCAACAAGCATTCTTAAACTATCAGTTTCATTTGTTTTCTTTCTTTAAACCAACATAAGCCGAACCTCCTCTAGAAAACATAGTTTTTCTTGATCATCAAATAAGAATAGAAACCCTAAGAACAGTAACTCAAAACAAAGAAAATAATAAAATTCAATTTAGCGGTGACAACTGAGGCATCAAGAGATACTAATCTGACTAGTAACGTAAGACTGACAATCTTATATTATATTTTAACTAATCTCTCCTAATCAGAAACATTAATAACCCATTCCATAAAGTTAGCCAAAGGAATGGCTTCAACTACAATAGGTATAAAAGAATGGTTAGCTCCGCAAATTTCTGAACATTGTCCGTAAAACACCCCAGGATGCTTAATAAAAAATCCTAATTGATTAAGCCGCCCCGGAATAGCGTCCACCTTCACTCCTAAAGAAGGCACTGTCCATGAATGAATAACATCTGCTGAAGTAACCAACACTCGAATATCCGTCTGAGTTGGCAATACAACTCGATGATCGACCTCAAGTAAACGAAAATCCCCAACCTCAAGCTCATTAGTTGGAATTATGTAAGAATCAAACTCAATATTCGAAAAATCCGAATACTCATAGCTTCAGTATCACTGATGACCAATTCTCTTAACCGTTAATCTACAGTCGCTAATTTCATCAAGTAAATAAAGCAAACGCAAAGATGGAAGAGCTAAAAATACTAAAATTACCGCAGGTACAATAGTTCAGATGGTCTCAATTTCCTGTCCTTCTACTAGAGAACGACAAGTATAACTCCTTAATATAAGAGAAATAGCTGCATAACCAACTAATCTAATGATCATCACCAAAATCATTATCGCATGATCATGAAAAAAGATTATTTCCTCTATAAGTGCAGATGCTGCGTCTTGAAATCCTAATTGTCCCCATAGACTCATAAGCAATATATATTTTCTTATATACCTACATACTTTCATGTATACACATTAAGTTTTATAACCAATTAAAAATCTAATCATATTAGTCTATATTCAGTTTTAACTATATATTACTAAGATATTAACTATGACTATTTGTTAATTAATGCTATGAGATCCTACACACGCCCCAGTCTCATCCCTATTATGAAAATCTGCAGGAAGGATATTATCTCATTCTAAAGCTGTCCTTAGGTGAGTTCTCCATACAACACTTCGCTGCGAAACTAATGCTTCTCACACAATAACCATAAAATATAAAACAGCCACAAATGAAATCATTGACCCAATTGACGAAACAACATTTCACTTGGTATAACAGTCTGGATAGTCTGAATATCGCCGGGGCATTCCACTCAACCCTAAAAAATGTTGAGGAAAAAAAGTAACATTCACTCCAATAAATATAATATAAAAATGGGCTTTAGTTCACCGTCTGTGTAGTGTAACCCCTCTTAATAATGGAAATCAATAATTAAAAGCCCCAAATAAAGCAAAAACAGCGCCCATTGAAAGTACATAATGAAAATGGGCAACTACATAATAAGTATCGTGTAATATAATATCCAATGAAGAGTTTGACAACACAATTCCTGTAAGCCCTCCTACTGTAAATAAAAAAATAAAACCCAGACCTCAAAGCATAGGAGTTTCATATTTAATTTTAGCTCCATGAATAGTGGCAAGTCATCTAAAAACCTTAATTCCAGTAGGAACAGCAATAATTATTGTAGCCGCTGTAAAATAAGCACGTGTATCTACATCCATCCCCACCGTAAATATATGATGAGCTCATACAATAAACCCTAAAACACCAATGGCAAGCATCGCATAAATTATGCCAAGAGTCCCGAAAGTTTCTTTTTTTGCTGAATAGTGCCTAACAATATGAGAAATCATACCAAATCCCGGCAAAATCAAGATATAGACTTCTGGATGCCCAAAAAATCAAAACAAATGCTGATACAAAATAGGATCACCACCCCCTGCCGGATCAAAGAAAGCGGTATTAAAATTTCGATCAGTTAAAAGCATAGTAATTGCACCTGCTAATACAGGTAGAGATAAAAGAAGTAAAATAGCAGTAATCTTTACAGACCACACAAACAATGAAAGACGTTCAAATTTTATACCCTGTCATCGCATATTAATAATTGTAGTGATAAAATTCACCGCACCCAGAATAGAAGAAACCCCAGCAAGATGAAGAGAAAAAATCGCTAGGTCCACAGAACCCCCAGCATGGGCTAAATTCCCCGCTAGCGGAGGATACACTGTCCATCCTGTACCAACCCCTCTTTCTACTGCTGCAGACGATAAAAGAAGTAGCAATGCAGGCGGAAGAAGTCAAAAACTTATATTGTTTAAACGAGGAAAAACCATATCTGGAGCCCCTAACATAAGAGGCACCAATCAATTTCCAAATCCCCCAATCATCATAGGCATCACTAAAAAGAAAATTATAACAAAAGCATGTGCTGTCACAATTACATTATATAATTGATCATCCCCAAGCAGGGCACCAGGCTGCCCCAATTCCGCACGAATTAACAGGCTCAAGGCAGTACCAACCAACCCTGATCACATCCCAAATAAAATATACAATGTCCCAATATCTTTATGGTTTGTAGAAAATAGCCATCGCAT